CTTGATATCGATAAATCTGCGAATCTAGAAATTCATTTCGGCCAATTGAACCTTCTCGAACTGTTTCTTTTTAAGAACCAAAAAGATTTGTGCCAAAATAACAGATGCCAAGAAGAACAAAAGTCCTTGGACACGTAATGGATCTTGAAGTACTATTTCTGCATCTCCCTGACCAAATCCGCCTACATTAGGATTACTCGTTAATGGTTGATCAAATTTGATAGATTCGCCCTCGGAAACAAGAAGTTCTGGTCCGGGAGGGATAATATCAACCACTTGACGTCCCTCTGACGCATCCGTTATGGTTATCTCATACCCCCCTTTTTCTTTTCGTATGATTTTGCTTACTATACCTGCTGCTGTAGCATTATAAACTGTATTGTTACTCTTGTTGCCGTCGGGATAAATCTGACCCCTTCCCCTGTTCCCGCCTACGTATATAGGATATTTTAAGAAGTGAACATCCTTCTTAGTAGCAGGGTCCGGGGAAAGAATAGGGAAGGTTATTTCACTATATTTTTTACCAGGGACAGGGCCTACCACAAGAATATTTGTTTTATTGGGGCGATAGCTCTGAAAAGACAAATTGCCAATCTTTTCTTTCATCTCAGGAGAAATACGATCGGGAGGGGCTAATTCAAACCCCTCCGGTAAAATAAGAACAGCCCCGACGTTCAACCCCCCTTTTTTACCATTAGCAAGAACCTGTTTCAGTTGCATATCATAAGGAATTCGAACAACTGCTTCAAATACAGTATCAGGAAGTACCGCTTGTGGAACCTCAATTTCCACGGGCTTATTAGCTAAATGGCAATTGGCACATACAATACGCCCAGTCGCTTCTCGTGGATTTTCATAACCCTGCTGTGCAAAAATGGGATATGCACTTGAAATGGACGTCCGAGTTAAGATATATATCATGAGCGATACGGAAATAGATCGAGTAATCTGTTTCTTTAGCCAAGAAAAAGCATTTCTAGTTTGCATGGTCCAATCATTGATCGCGAAAATTTCTACAATAAATTGGGTAGGTCGCTAGTATAGTTCCCTAGCCACGATTCTGCTATTTGCTGGAATAATCTAGGATGAATCTTCCCGATGGTTAGAAATAGGAAGAGTAAATATGATTTTCAATACTTTGCTTATGTACAACTACAAAGTACCAAGCATTCTAATTGGATTAGATTAATATCAATGGATCTTTTATCATTCAGTTATTGAATCATAAATCAGTAAAATTGACGGAGACAGACTGGTTAAATAACGGAAAAGCCAATATTTAAAACATGTATCAAAAATTACTGGAAGGATGCAAACAAGAATAGTTATAGTTTGCTCATTCGCAACAACTCCAACCTCGTTATAGATAGAGCGTATAGCGAATTCCCAACCTGGGGGTGAATGATATCCGAGAAAAAACTCAGTTACTAGAAGAAGACACAAAGCTTTTGCTGTGTCACTTAAGTTATATAGGAATTCCTGAGCCCAAGAGTTAAGAATAACAAGTTTTTCCTTACCCAAAATTGAATACCCGCTTAGAATACCAAACCAGATGATATTTGTTGAGAAGTGCAAAATCGTATCCATACGATTCTCATTTTGTATCGTGATTAATTGGATCGTTTCTTTATGGATTCCTATCCCAAACTCTTCGAGATGTGTTTCCGAGTATTCCTTGATCATTTCGTCCAAGAAGAGGAGTTCCTCTAATTCTCTGAATTTTTCTAGAAGACTCTTTTCTTGAATATTATTCAAGACAATTTGGGATTGCCCAGTATTCCACCAATTAGTAACCCAAGATTCCAGACATTTATTAACTGAGAAAGAAATCCACCAGGGCAAAAATACTATAGATGCAAGATAGAAAAGAGGAGTGAATGCTTTCTTTTTTGCCATTTTTTCGTCTGTAAATTGTTAATCAACCCATTCGTACACTCTATGCGATCGAATATTTCTTACACACATGAGTTTTATACAAGGTATCGAACTTATGAATCTATTTTCTTTGTGATTTTGTGGTTAGTCTTTGAATCTAGAAAGAATACAGAAATAGGCTAAGAATTCACTTCGAATGAAGAAATTTAGAATATTGTTTCCTGATATCTCAATTGGTCAAATTAAAAATAAAGTGTATCCTTTCGATGAATGATCGAAAGAACCACTTTAAGTAATGAATATTATTCAGATTTTGAGACGAAAGAACTCCTTTGCTATCAAAATATCCAATATTTAGAAAAAATTTCACTGATTACCCATAGTCAGGAATAGAATAATTGAGGGAAAGATATTAGGATGATCAAAAAAAAATGACTGGCAAAGGATAAATTGGCTAGTTCTCAGTATTTAATTAAGAAATCCAATTGTTGGTCATTAAAGAATACAAAAGAAAGAATTTAAAATTTACAAGATACGATCTATCTGGATCTAAAGTGTCAATTCCAACAAATATTGAACTAAAAAAAATTCTTGCTTTCGAAATGGTTTGCCGTCTGAGATGAATCTATTATTTCGATTTGTTATTTGTTATTGAATTGCGTGCGCATAAAGACCATAAAACGCATAAAGACCATAAAAAGAGTTTCGTTTTATGGTTCTTTCATATACGTTTTCTTTAATTGAATGAACGTTCTGATTCTCAATTTATCAAAATACTTCAATTGGTACACGCAAGAAATAGGCTAATTCAGCAGCCTTTTGTTCAATTTCTCGTGGAGTCAAATTCTCATCAGTACGGGTCAAGGGAATGGACCCCTGGCCTCGGATGTCCATATAAAGAACACGACGAGCATAAATACCCTCTTTAACTTCTATTCTAACGGACTGAATATCTTTTATAAGGAATCGGAGGAATATGCGACGATTTTTTCCCGGAAATCCCCAACGAAAAATACAGACTATTCCTTCCTTTCTATCGAATCGATCATAACCACTACCTACATTCCAGGAAATTGTGCACCACAAATAAGAGCTAATAAAGAGACCCGCAATTCCGTAGAAAGACATCACGATTCCTTGTGGAAAAAAAATGATTTGCTGAGGCGGAAAAAAAGATAGCAAATTTCTACCAAGATAACTGGAAGTTCCAACTAATAAGAAGCCTAATGAACCTAAAAAAAGGATCAAGGCCCAGCAGAAATTACTTATTTTTCGAGACCCCGTTATAAGTTCTATCCATATATCGTCTGATCGCCAAGTCATACTTTACTCGATTGCATTTTATTGGAATTGAGATAATACCCCAGAGAAATTTGACTTTACTTTTTTGTTTCCGAAGTAACTCTCATCAACTAGCACTAGTTTGAGGTGAACTAGCACTAGTTTGATGTCAACCTTTAGGAGTAATTCATCAAATTGGTTAAATCTAAAATAATAACATACTCTTTATTTAATACGATCCCACTATACATATCGATATACATATAGATTCACCGACTACATTTCAGCCATCCAGAGATCCTGATCTATTTGAAAATTGCTAGAATTGATATATCCATATATCATGTTTCTGCGGGCATAAGAGTTTTTTCCTTTATGTTCGGTGGAAATCACATGTTATACTATATTCCAATAAATAGATATCCGTGTTATGATACAAGTCCACGTTTTCAAAAAAAAAATGGATGAGATTGGGTCCCAGCGGATCTAAACAATCTTGTTTTTTTGAACATGAAGAAATAAAGAAGCCATTGCAATTGCCGGAAAGACTAGGCCTACTAACGGCACAAAAATAGATGGAAGGTTCAAATTTGTCATAGAAGGGGTACCTCGATTTACTATTTGTATCTGTTATTATGTTATTATATAAATAAAGATATCTCGTAATAATTATAATTAAATTAAGAATTTGAATTCTAATTAGATAATATTTATTATTAATAGAATTTGAAGAATTTTAAATTCTTAGTATAGATCGAAGTATCGATATATCTAAATCTAACTGAGTACGTATAATAAGAATAAGTGCAAAGAATGTAGAACTGTAGAACTAAATAAATGGACTTATTCATCTCCTCCATGAGAAAGATATGTATGATAATGATAATAAACTTTATTATTTTTCTTCATTTCTTTGTCTTTTGTTCTTGTCTTCTAATTTTCTAAAAATAGATAAAGAGTTTTTTACCGATTATCGAAGGATTCGTTCGAATCCGACCCAACATGGATTTTTAGCTAAAATGGTTTTTCGGTAGATAGAGAAAGATACAAAACTCTATTATCTATATTTAAATTTCAAATTATATACCTAAGACAAGACCAAATTCGTTTTATTTTACTAATTTCACGAACGGAAGAACTCACTCTTGGTGATAAAGGTTTCTTGATTCGTAATCAGGAATATAGGTCAAAAAAAGAGTTATCCTCAACTTTCGTTTTGATTCTTTCTACAATTCGATCTTCTATCACCAAAGAAAAGGCCATTATTATCTTATTTACTTTGATTCCGATAAACTAACTACTTTTTGCTACAAACACAAAAAAAAATAATTGAACTTAGTGCTCTACTTGATTTTGCTTGACTTTTGATTCAAAGGAAAAAAGGCGTGGAGCTTAAATAACTCACTCAGAACGCTTTTTAAAAGATTACGTGGTACAATTAGGTCGAATAAACCCTTCTGGAATAAGTATTCAGCTGCTTGTGAACCTTCGGGTACTGTTTTATTCAATGTTTGTTCAATTACTCTTTTACCTGCAAATGCAATGTAGGCATTGGGTTCGGCAATAATGATATCCCCCAACATACCAAAACTAGCTGTCACTCCACCAGTTGTCGGAGATGTAAGGATTGATACATAAAATAATTTTTTATTTAATTGATAATCATATAAAGCAGACGATATTTTAGCCATTTGCATCAAGCTCAAACTTCCTTCCTGCATGCGCGCCCCCCCAGAAGCACACACTATAATAAGAGGTAAATTTTGATTGGCAGCGTGTTCAATCAAACGGGTGATTTTCTCTCCGACTACGGATCCCATACTACCCCCCATAAACTGAAAATC